GTTCTCGTAGCTTAAACCTAAAGCATGACACTGAAGATGTTACAATGAACCCTAGAAAGTTCCAAGAACACAAAGGCTTGGTCCTAGCTTTGCCGTCACCTTTGACCAGATTTACACATGCAAGCATCCGCATCCCCGTGAGAATGCCCCCAACCCTCTTATGAGATCGAGGAGCTGGTATCAGGCACACAACGTAGCCCAAAACACCTTGCTTAGCCACACCCCTAAGGGATTTCAGCAGTGATAAACATTAAGCCATTAGTGCAAACTTGACTTAGTTAAGGTTAACAGGGCCGGTAAAACTCGTGCCAGCCACCGCGGTTATACGAGAGGCCCAAGCTGACAGATATCGGCGTAAAGAGTGGTTAGGTAATTAAAAACTAAAGTTCAACATCTTCCAAGCTGTCATACGCACCCGAAAAAATGAAAATCTAACACGAAAGTAACTTTAAACCCCTGAACCCACGAAAGCCATGAAACAAACTGGGATTAGATACCCCACTATGCATGGCCGTAAACATTGATGAGAAAAATACTTAACATCCGCCCGGGAACTACAAACACCAGTTTAAAACCCAAAGGACTTGGCGGTGCTTTAGACCCCCCTAGAGGAGCCTGTTCTAGAACTGATAACCCCCGTTAAACCTCACCCTCCCTTGTTATTTCCGCCTATATACCGCCGTCGTCAGCTTACCCTGTGAAGGAAAAATAGTGAGCAAAAGTAGTATAACTCAAAACGCCAGGTCGAGGTGTAGTATATGAGAGGGCAAGAAATGGGCTACATTCACTGACTAGTGAATTACGAATAATCTGTTGAAACACAAGTTTGAAGGAGGATTTAGCAGTAAAAGGAAAATAGAGTGTCCCTTTGAAACCGGCCCTGAAGCGCGCACACACCGCCCGTCACTCTCCCCCAAATACCTTTAAAACTTAAATAAAACAATTGAAAAACAAAGGGGAGGCAAGTCGTAACATGGTAAGTGTACCGGAAGGTGCACTTGGTATACCAAAGTATAGCTAAATTAGCAAAGCATCTCCCTTACACCGAGAAGTTGTACGTGCAAATCGAACTACTTTGATACCTCAAAACTAGCCCCACCCCGACCAAAAGCAAAGCGCAACTATTAATAAACCCTAAGACATTAAAACCAACCACTAAAACATTTTACAGCCCTAGTACGGGAGACAGAAAAGGAAAAAGGAGCTATAGTGAAAGTACCGCAAGGGAAAGATGAAAGAGAAATGAAAAAATTCAGACAGTGAAGAAAAGCAGAGATTAACCCTCGTACCTTTTGCATCATGATTTAGCAAGCAAGATTCAAGCAAAGAGAGCTTAAGTTTGAAACCCCGAAACTGAGTGAGCTACTTCAAGTCAGCCAAACATTTGGGCCAACCCGTATCTGTGGCAAAAGATTGGGAAGAACTTTGAGTAGAGGTGACAGACCTACCGAACTCAGTTATAGCTGGTTGTCTGGGAAATGGATAGAAGTTCAGCCTGACTACCTCCCCCGACCACTAATGATCACTTCTAAAGATTATTGGGAATAGTCAGAGTTAGTCAAAAGGGGTACAGCCCTTTTGACAGAAGACACAACTTTATTAAAGCAGGTTAAAAATCAAAATAACCAAGGTTAACAGTGCCACAGTGGGCCTAAAAGCAGCCACCCATAAAGAAAGCGTTAAAGCTCGAGCACTAGAACACCCTTTATTACGATAAGCACTTTTAAACCCCTCTGCCTACCAGACCCTTCCACAACCCGTGGAAATGATAATGCTAATATGAGTAATAAGAGAAATAAAAACCTCTCCAAGCACAAGTGTAATTCGGAACGAACTCACGCCGAAAACTAACGACCCCAAATAAAAGAGGGAACTGTTAAACAAATAAAAATCAAGAAAAATTACCTATCAACAATCGTTAAACCCACACTGGTGTGCTACTTAAGGAAAGACTAAAAGGAAGAGAAGGAACTCGGCAAACATATTTACTAGCCTCGCCTGTTTACCAAAAACACCGCCTCTTGCAAGAAAAAATATAAGAGGTCCCGCCTGCCCTGTGACCACGTGTTTAACGGCCGCGGTATTTTGACCGTGCGAAGGTAGCGCAATCACTTGTCTCTTAAATAGAGACCCGTATGAATGGCATAACGAGGGCTTAACTGTCTCCTCTCCCCAGTCAATGAAATTGATCTCCCCGTGCAGAAGCGGGGCTAAAAACATAAGACGAGAAGACCCTTTGGAGCTTTAGATGACAGCAGACTTTATATTAAAACCCCAGACAAAAGGGCCAAACAAGTAACCATCTGCCAACATCTTCGGTTGGGGCGACCGCGGGGCAAAACACAACCCCCGTGAGGATTGGGGTAAACCCTAAAACCAAGAACACCTGTTCTAAGTAGCAAAAAATTTGACCTTAAGACCCGGCATTGCCGATCAACGAACCAAGTTACCCCAGGGATAACAGCGCAATCCCCTTTAAGAGTCCCTATCGACAAGGGGGTTTACGACCTCGATGTTGGATCAGGACATCCTAATGGTGTAGCCGCTATTAAGGGTTCGTTTGTTCAACGATTAAAGTCCTACGTGATCTGAGTTCAGACCGGAGTAATCCAGGTCAGTTTCTATCTATGACATGCTCTTCTCTAGTACGAAAGGACCGAGAAGGGGGGGCCCATACTACAAGCAAGCCCCACATTTAACCCATGAAACCATCTAAATGGGATAATGAAGCATAAACTAAAATTGAAGATAAAAACACATAGGAGTATAACAATGTAAAAATACACCAAGAGGAGATTAAACCCTCCCTCCTACACATAAAGTTGTGCCCCAAGCACATATGCCTTTACCCCACATAGCGGGGGTAAAGGCATATGTGTGTATGTGTGGCAGTTGTTGGACATGCAACCCCCCCCTTTAACCCACTAAAATGCACACCCCCGTAGGGGTGGCAGAGCCCGGATATTGCAAAAGGCCTAAGCCCTTTCAATAGAGGTTCAAATCCTCTCCCCTATTATGAACACTTCACTACTGACACACATCCTCAACCCACTGACCTACATCGTACCCGTACTCCTAGCCGTCGCATTCCTAACCCTAATCGAGCGAAAAGTATTGGGATATATGCAATTTCGAAAAGGGCCAAATATCGTAGGGCCCTACGGCCTACTTCAACCAATTGCAGACGGACTAAAACTCTTTATCAAAGAACCAGTCCGCCCATCCACAGCTTCTCCCATTTTATTCCTCATTACCCCCCTCCTAGCACTAACCCTAGCACTCACCCTATGAGCCCCGATCCCCATACCGTACCCAGTAACTAATGTTAACCTGGCTGTTTTATTTATCCTAGCACTCTCCAGCCTAGCTGTTTACTCCATCCTGGGGTCCGGCTGAGCCTCAAACTCCAAATACGCACTTATTGGTGCCCTACGAGCCGTAGCACAAACCATCTCCTATGAAGTAAGCCTGGGACTTATTTTACTAGCATCAATCATTTTTACAGGGGATTTTACACTTCAAGCATTTGGTGTCACCCAGGAAGCCATATGATTGATTCTACCTGCCTGACCCCTGGCAACAATATGATACATTTCAACTCTTGCAGAAACAAACCGAGCACCTTTCGACCTCACAGAGGGAGAATCCGAGCTAGTATCCGGATTTAACGTAGAATACGCAGGAGGCCCTTTTGCCCTATTTTTCCTTGCCGAATACGCCAACATCCTGCTCATAAACACCCTATCCGCCACCCTCTTCTTAGGAGCCACCCACATTCCCACCCTCCCAGAACTAACCGCAACCAACCTCATACTAAAAGCAACCCTCCTTTCGGTCCTCTTCCTCTGAATCCGAGCCTCTTACCCCCGCTTTCGTTACGACCAATTAATACACCTAATCTGAAAAAGCTTCCTACCCCTCACCCTCGCCATAATTATTTGACACTTATCCCTCCCCATTGCATTAGCAGGACTCCCACCTCAATTGTAGGAATTGTGCCTGAATAAAGGACCACTTTGATAGAGTGTATCATGGGGGTTAAAATCCCCCCAACTCCTTAGAAAGAAGGGATTTGAACCCTACTGAAGAGATCAAAACTCTTAGTGCTTCCATTACACCACTTCCTAAAAGTAAAGTCAGCTAAATAAGCTTTTGGGCCCATACCCCAAAAATGCAGGTTAAAACCCTTCCTTTGCTAATGAACCCGTACATCCTCTCAACCCTACTATTTGGCTTAGGCCTTGGCACTACTATCACATTTATGAGCTCACACTGATTGCTCGCGTGAATGGGTTTAGAAATCAACACCCTGGCCATCATCCCCCTTATAGCCCAACACCACCACCCCCGATCAATCGAAGCCTCTACCAAGTACTTTATTACCCAAGCCACTGCAGCCGCAATAATTTTATTCGCCAGCACAACAAATGCCTGACTCACGGGCCAATGATCCATCAATGAAATGTCCCACCCTCTACCCCTCACTATTATCACAATGGCCCTAGCACTTAAAATTGGCTTAGCCCCCATGCACGCATGACTCCCAGAAGTTCTTCAAGGATTGGATTTAACCACCGGAATAATTCTCTCCACCTGGCAAAAACTGGCCCCCTTTGCCCTGCTTTTACAAATAAATACTCAACCATCAACAATGCTGCCCATAATAGCCGTCATATCCACGCTTGTTGGCGGTTGGGGCGGCCTAAACCAAACCCAGTTACGAAAAATCATGGCTTACTCCTCAATCGCCCATCTGGGTTGAATAATCCTGATTATGCAGTACTCACCCAAACTGACGATTATTGCCCTGCTAACCTACATAATCATAACATTCTCAGCCTTCAAACTATTTGATCTAAATAAAGCAACCTCTATCAATAGCTTGGCCAGTTCTTGATCAAAATCACCAGTACTAACAGCCCTAACCCCACTACTAATGCTCTCCCTAGGGGGACTACCCCCCATAACAGGTTTTGCCCCCAAATGAATAATCCTGTATGAACTAACAAAGCAAGAACTCATACCCCTCGCCCTTATCATAGCCCTTTCAGCCCTACTAAGCCTTTACTTCTACTTACGACTATCGTACGCCGTCACACTCACCCTGTCACCAAACAACACCCCGGGGATTGCACAATGACGCCTTCAAACCCCCCAAATAACCCTCCCAGTAAGCATCACCCTTCTCTCTTCACTAACATTGCTACCAATGCTACCCACAATATTAGCCCTTCTCAACTAAGGGGTTTAGGTTGATACTAAACCAAGAGCCTTCAAAGCCCTAAACAAAGGTGAAAGCCCTTTAACCCCTGATAAGACTTGCAGGACACTACCCCACATCTCCTGTATGCAAAACAGACACTTTTATTAAGCTAAAGCCTTACTAGACGGGAAGGCCTCGATCCTACAAATTTCTAGTTAACAGCTAAAAGCCCAAACCAGCGAGCATCCGTCTACTTTCCCCCGCCTTTCACAACAAAGAAGGCGGGGGAAAGCCCCGGCAGAAATCAATCCGCGACTTAAGATTTGCAATCTAATGTGTTTAACACCTCGGGGCTTGGTACGAAGGGGGCTTAAACCTCTGTCTATGGGTCTACAATCCACCGCTTACTAAGCCATCCTACCTGTGGCAATCACGCGCTGATTTTTCTCAACCAACCATAAAGACATTGGCACCCTCTATCTAGTATTTGGTGCATGAGCTGGAATAGTGGGTACTGCGCTCAGCCTACTCATTCGAGCAGAACTCAGCCAACCAGGGGCTCTACTAGGGGATGACCAAATCTACAATGTAATCGTTACGGCTCATGCTTTTGTAATAATCTTCTTCATGGTCATACCCATCATGATCGGGGGCTTCGGTAATTGATTAATCCCCCTAATAATCGGGGCTCCGGATATAGCCTTTCCCCGTATAAATAACATAAGTTTCTGACTCCTTCCCCCGTCATTCCTCCTTCTCCTTGCCTCATCTGGGGTAGAAGCAGGCGCGGGAACCGGTTGAACAGTTTATCCCCCCCTGGCAGGCAACCTTGCCCACGCAGGGGCTTCTGTTGACCTGACAATTTTTTCACTTCATTTAGCGGGGGTTTCTTCAATTCTAGGGGCCATCAACTTCATCACCACTATTATCAACATAAAACCCCCCTCTATCTCGCAATACCAAACACCCCTATTTGTGTGAGCTGTGTTGATCACTGCTGTCCTACTCCTCTTATCACTGCCTGTGCTAGCAGCTGGTATTACCATGCTTCTCACAGATCGTAATTTAAATACAACCTTTTTTGACCCCGCAGGGGGGGGCGACCCCATTCTCTATCAACACCTTTTCTGATTTTTTGGCCACCCCGAGGTTTACATCCTCATCCTACCCGGATTCGGCATAATTTCACACATCGTAGCATACTACTCTGGTAAAAAAGAACCTTTTGGCTACATGGGAATAGTTTGGGCAATAATAGCAATTGGGCTGTTAGGATTCATTGTCTGAGCCCACCACATATTTACAGTTGGAATAGATGTAGACACACGAGCATATTTCACCTCTGCCACCATAATTATTGCCATCCCCACCGGTGTAAAGGTGTTCAGCTGACTAGCCACCCTACACGGAGGAGCCATCAAATGAGAAACCCCCCTATTATGAGCACTTGGCTTTATTTTCTTATTCACTGTTGGCGGCTTAACCGGAATTGTATTAGCAAACTCATCACTAGACATTGTCCTCCACGACACCTATTATGTGGTCGCCCACTTCCACTACGTCCTATCTATGGGGGCTGTTTTCGCCATTATAGCAGGCTTTGTACACTGATTCCCCCTATTCACGGGCTACACCCTTCACGACACATGGACAAAAATTCACTTTGGTGTAATATTTGCGGGTGTTAACCTCACATTCTTCCCCCAACACTTCTTAGGCTTAGCTGGAATACCTCGACGATACTCAGACTACCCCGACGCCTATACACTGTGAAATACCGTCTCCTCTATTGGATCCCTTATCTCTTTGATTGCCGTTATTATATTCCTATTTATCATCTGGGAAGCATTCGCTGCTAAACGAGAAGTTATATCAGTTGAGCTGGCCTCAACAAATGTTGAATGACTCCACGGCTGCCCTCCCCCCTATCACACATTTGAGGAACCCGCATTCGTCCAAGTACAGCACAACTAACGAGAAAGGAAGGAATTGAACCCCCATAAGGCGGTTTCAAGCCACCAGCATAACCACTCTGCCACTTTCTTTATAAGATGTTAGTAAAATATTACACTGCTTTGTCAAGGCAGAGTTGTAAGTTAAACCCTTGCACATCTTGAATATGGCCCACCCGTCACAACTAGGTTTTCAAGACGCAGCATCACCTGTTATAGAGGAATTACTACACTTTCATGACCACGCCCTAATAATTGTATTTCTAATTAGCACCTTGGTACTATACATTATTGTAGCCATAGTCACTACTAAATTGACTAACAAATTCCTTCTTGACTCCCAAGAAATTGAGATTATTTGAACCGTCCTTCCTGCAATCATCCTGATCCTCATTGCACTACCCTCACTACGAATTCTTTACCTAATAGATGAAGTAAATGACCCCCACCTAACAATTAAAGCGGTTGGCCACCAATGATACTGAAGCTATGAATACACCGATTACGAAGACCTCGCATTTGACTCCTACATAGTGCCAACCCAAGACCTCACCCCCGGCCAATTCCGCCTACTAGAAGCTGACCACCGAGTGGTAGTCCCAGTGGAATCACCCATCCGTATCTTGGTCTCCGCAGAAGATGTTTTACACTCATGAGCCGTCCCCTCTCTCGGGGTTAAAATAGATGCCGTACCAGGACGGCTGAACCAAACAGCCTTTATTATATCACGACCGGGTGTTTTCTATGGACAATGCTCAGAAATCTGTGGTGCTAACCACAGTTTCATGCCTATTGTGGTAGAAGCAGTTCCTTTAGAACACTTTGAAAACTGATCCTCACTAATACTCGAAGACGCCTCGCTAAGAAGCTGAATAGGGTTGCAGCATTAGCCTTTTAAGCTAAAAACTGGTGACTCCCGACCACCCTTAACGACATGCCACAATTGAACCCCTCACCTTGATTTGCCATTCTTTTATTTACTTGACTAATTTTTACCATCATTATCCCCCCCAAAGTAATATCCCACAAATTCCCCAATGAGCCCAGCCTCCAAAGCACTAAAACCCCCAAAATAACCCCCTGAGCCTGACAATGACACTAAGTTTTTTCGATCAATTTATAAGTCCCACATTCCTTGGAATCCCCTTAATAGCATTAGCCCTGGCACTCCCCTGAATCTTATTCCCCACTTTATCATCCCGATGGGTTAATAACCGCTTAATTACCCTTCAAAGCTGGTCAATCAACCGATTTACCAGTCAACTACTCCTCCCCCTCAACCCCGGAGGTCATAAATGAGCCTTAATATTTACATCCTTGATAATTTTTTTAATCTCACTTAACATATTAGGCCTTCTCCCCTATACTTTCACACCCACCACACAACTTTCACTTAATATAGCCCTGGCTGTGCCCCTTTGGCTAGCCACGGTCATTATTGGGATACGAAATCAGCCCACACACTCACTAGGGCACCTACTCCCAGAAGGCACCCCAACACTACTTATCCCCGTTTTAATTATCATCGAAACCATTAGCCTCTTTATTCGCCCCCTAGCCCTGGGGGTCCGTCTTACTGCTAATCTAACAGCGGGGCACTTATTAATTCAACTCATTGCCACAGCTGCTTTCGTACTACTCCCCCTCATACCCACCGTAGCCTTATTAACAACCACCCTCTTATTACTACTCACGCTTTTAGAAGTAGCAGTAGCAATAATCCAAGCATATGTATTTGTCCTGTTACTAAGCCTTTACCTACAAGAAAACATTTAATGGCACATCAAGCACACGCATACCACATAGTAGATCCAAGCCCTTGGCCCCTGACAGGCGCAATCGGCGCCCTTCTTATAACCTCAGGCTTAGCCGTCTGATTCCACTTTAACTCTGTCACCTTAATAGTCTTGGGACTCATCCTTCTTCTTTTAACCATGCTCCAATGATGACGCGACATTATTCGAGAGGGAACATTCCAAGGTCACCACACCCCCCTTGTTCAAAAAGGCTTGCGCTACGGAATAATCCTATTCATCACCTCAGAAGTGTTCTTTTTCCTAGGCTTTTTCTGAGCCTTCTATCACTCCAGCCTAGCCCCAACCCCGGAACTTGGGGGCTGCTGACCGCCATCGGGGGTTACCACTCTCGACCCCTTCGAGGTCCCACTACTCAACACAGCCGTCCTACTCGCCTCCGGGGTAACAGTGACCTGGACTCACCACAGCATTATAGAGGGGCAACGTAAACAAGCCATTCAATCACTCACCCTCACCATCCTGTTGGGCTTTTATTTCACGCTCCTTCAAGCCGTGGAGTACTACGAAGCACCATTTACAATCGCAGATGGTGTATACGGCTCAACATTCTTTGTAGCAACGGGATTCCACGGATTACACGTAATTATTGGATCAACATTCCTCGCAGTATGTCTCCTTCGCCAAATCCAATACCACTTCACCTCTGAACACCACTTTGGTTTTGAAGCAGCCGCCTGATATTGACACTTTGTAGACGTTGTGTGGTTGTTCCTTTATATCTCCATCTATTGATGAGGATCTTAGTCTTTTTAATATAAAAAGTATACGTGGCTTCCAACCACCCAGCCTTGGTTAAAACCCAAGAAAAGATAATGAATCTCCTTACCACAGTCATAATCATCACTATCTCACTCTCAGCTGTTTTAGTCACAATCTCCTTCTGACTCCCCCAGATAAACCCGGACCCAGAAAAACTCTCACCTTATGAATGCGGCTTTGACCCCCTTGGCTCAGCCCGACTACCCTTCTCACTACGCTTTTTTTTGGTTGCCATTCTCTTCCTTCTTTTCGACCTAGAGATTGCACTACTTCTCCCACTCCCCTGGGGTGTCCAACTCACACTCCCAACCACCACCTTTATATGAGCCTCTTTAGTCCTAACTCTTCTAACTCTTGGATTAATTTATGAATGAATCCAGGGGGGCCTAGAATGAGCAGAATAGGTGATTAGTCTAATCAAAACGTTTGATTTCGGCTCAAAAACACGTGGTTAAATTCCACGATCACCGAATGACCCCCGCACACTTTACTTTCTCAGCCACTTTTATGCTTGGTCTAGCAGGACTAGTATTCCACCGAACACACTTACTGTCTGCCCTCTTATGTCTGGAAGGCATAATATTATCATTATATGTGGCTCTTTCATTATGAACCCTTCAGCTTGAATCTACTATATTCTCACCTTCCCCAATACTACTTCTTGCTTTCTCAGCATGTGAAGCAAGTGCGGGCTTAGCACTCCTGGTCGCTACCTCTCGCACCCATGGCACAGACCGCCTCCAAGCCTTAAATATCCTACAGTGCTAATAATTCTAATACCCACAATTATGCTAATCCCCACAATTTGACTAACCCCCAATAAACAGTTATGACCAACAACACTCACCCACAGCCTTATTATCGCTTTACTTAGCCTAAGTTGATTTAAATGATCCTCCGAAACAGGCTGATCAACCCTAAACACGCTACTTGGTACAGACCCCCTATCAACCCCCCTACTAGTCCTCTCATGTTGACTACTCCCACTAATAATCCTAGCGAGTCAAAACCACATATCCCAAGAGCCAGTAAATCGGCAACGAATTTACATCATGCTACTCGCCTCACTACAAGCCTTTTTAATTCTGGCCTTTAGCGCTACTGAACTAATCATGTTTTACGTCATGTTTGAAGCAACCCTAATCCCAACACTACTAATTATCACCCGGTGGGGTAACCAAGCAGAACGACTGAACGCAGGAACATACTTTCTTTTTTACACCCTTGCAGGCTCACTACCACTTCTTGTCGCCCTGCTACTTCTTCAAAACCACACTGGGACCCTGTCAATACTAACCATTCAATACTCAAATCCCCCCAACCTCACTTCTTTAGGAGACAAACTATGATGGGCAGGCTGCCTTTTAGCTTTTCTAGTAAAAATGCCCCTATACGGAGTACATCTTTGACTACCAAAAGCCCACGTAGAAGCACCAATCGCGGGCTCAATAGTGCTGGCTGCCGTTTTACTAAAACTGGGGGGTTACGGCATAATGCGATTAATAATCATACTGGAGCCCCTCACCAAGGAACTCAGCTACCCGTTCATAATCCTAGCTTTGTGGGGAATTATTATAACAGGCTCTATTTGTTTACGACAAACCGACTTAAAGTCCCTAATCGCCTACTCCTCTGTAAGCCACATGGGTTTAGTAGCAGCTGGTATCCTCATTCAAACACCCTGAGGATTCACAGGGGCCCTCGTACTAATAATCGCTCACGGACTAACTTCTTCAGCACTATTTTGCCTTGCTAATACAAACTATGAGCGCACGCACAGTCGAACAATAATGCTAGCCCGCGGGTTACAAATAGCCTTGCCCCTCATGGCTACCTGGTGATTTATTGCCAGCCTGGCAAATCTTGCCCTCCCGCCGCTACCCAATCTAATGGGAGAGTTAATAATTATTGTCTCCACTTTTAACTGGTCTGTCTGAACAATCACACTCACTGGTCTAGGAACCCTAATCACAGCAGGTTACACATTATACCTATTTCTCACATCCCAACGAGGACCCCTTACCAACCACTTAATTCAACTAGAACCCTCCCACTCTCGAGAACACCTAATCATAACCCTCCACCTAGCCCCCCTTTTACTGCTAACCCTCAAACCTGAGTTATTGTGGGGGTGAACATTTTGTAGGCATAGTTCAACCAGAACGTTAGATTGTGATTCTAAAAATAGAAGTTAAAACCCTCTTGTCCACCGAAAGAGGCCCGCAGGCAACAAAAACTGCTAATTTTTGCCCCCTTGGTTGAACCCCAAGGCTCATTCGCATGCTTCTGAAGGATAACAGCTCATCCGTTGGTCTTAGGAACCAAAAACTCTTGGTGCAAATCCAAGCAGCAGCTATGCACTCAACCTCACTAGTAATATCCTCTAGCTTGTTGATTATCTTGATTTTACTAATTATACCTTTAATCTCAACCCTTACCCCAGCCCCACAACAACCCTCCTGATCCTCCACATCCGTAAAAACCTCAATCAAAATGGCTTTTTTTATGAGCCTCCTGCCCCTATTTCTATTTCTTAATGAAGGAGTGGAGACTATTGTCACCACTTGATCCTGAATAAACACATCCACCTTTGATATCAACCTTAGCTTTAAATTTGATCTGTACTCCATTATCTTCACCCCTGTCGCCCTGTACGTCACATGATCTATTATAGAATTTGCCTTATGATATATGCACTCAGATCCTTACATAAACCGCTTCTTTAAATACCTTCTCACATTTCTAATCGCTATAATCATCTTGGTCACCGCTAACAATATATTCCAACTCTTTATCGGCTGAGAGGGTGTGGGCATCATATCCTTCCTATTAATCGGGTGATGGTACGGCCGAACAGACGCTAATGCAGCAGCCCTACAGGCCGTCCTCTACAACCGAGTTGGTGATATCGGGATCATTGTCTCAATAGCATGAATTGCCATAAACCTTAATTCCTGAGAAATGCACCACATCCTCACTACCTCCCAAGAAAAAAATCTCACTATTCCCCTGCTAGGTCTGATTTTAGCCGCAACAGGAAAATCCGCTCAATTTGGCCTACACCCGTGACTCCCCTCTGCCATAGAAGGCCCAACCCCAGTTTCTGCCCTACTGCACTCCAGCACAATGGTCGTAGCAGGAATTTTCCTATTAATCCGAATAAGCCCCCTAATAAACAATAACCCCTTGGCACTAACCATCTGCCTCTGCCTGGGAGCACTCACCACCCTTTTTACCGCTGTTTGCGCACTAACACAAAATGATATCAAAAAAATTGTAGCTTTTTCCACATCAAGCCAACTCGGCCTGATAATAGTAACAATCGGGCTTAATCAACCACAACTAGCATTCTTACACATCTGCACCCACGCCTTTTTTAAAGCCATGCTATTCCTCTGCTCGGGATCCATCATCCACAGCCTAAATGACGAGCAAGATATTCGCAAAATGGGGGGAATACACAAACTTGCGCCCTTTACCTCCTCATCTCTCACCTTGGGAAGTCTGGCCCTAACGGGAACCCCCTTCCTAGCAGGATTTTACTCAAAAGACGCCATTATTGAAGCAATAAATACTTCATATATTAACTCCTGGGCCCTCATATTAACCCTCCTGGCCACCTCCTTCACCGCCATCTACAGCCTCCGAGTGGTCTACTTCGTCACCATGGGGCACCCACGGTTTAACTCTTTCTCCCCAATCAATGAAAATAATACATCAGTAATCAACCCCATTAAACGCCTGGCCTGGGGAAGCATTGCTGCAGGCCTAGTTATCACATCAAATATATTACCCAATAAACCCTTCATTATAACTATACCCCCCCTAATTAAATTAGCAGCCCTCATTGTCACCACACTGGGACTACTTGTGGCCTTGGAAATAGCTCAAAATACATCAAAACAAATTTCACCCTGCCCCAAACGCACCCCCCACATATTTTCCAACATACTGGGATTTTACCCCACAATCATCCACCGATTACCACCCAGTATAACCCTATACATTGGACAAAATATCTCGTCACAAACAATCGACCTAGCATGATTAGAAAAAACGGGACCTAAAGCCACAATAATGCTTAACACACCCCTAATCACCACCACAAGCAACACCCAAAAGGGCATGATTAAAACCTTTATAATGCTGTTCATACTAACCCTGACAATGGCATTATCTTTTCTTATTTAAACAACACGCAATGCCCCACGAGATAACCCACGAGTTAACTCCAAAACAACCAGCAGGGTCAATAAAAGAGATCAAGCACTAATCACCAGTATTCAACCCCCAGAGGAGTACATAACAGCTACCCCCAACATATCCCCCCGAAACAACGACTGCTCAGACAGCTCATCCACCGGCACCCACGAATACTCCGATCACTTGCTTCAAAAAAACAGGGAGACCACACTAACCAGCCCCACATAAATACCCCCATAAAACAAAACTGACAAGCTCCCTCAACTTTCGGGATAGGGCTCAGCAGCCAGTGCCGCCGAATAAGCAAAAACCACTAATATCCCCCCCAAATAAATCAAAAACAAAACAAGAGACAAAAAAGGCCCGCCGTAGCTAATCATAATACCACACCCCATCCCGGCAACAACCACCAACCCCAAGGCAGCAAAATAGGGGGACGGATTAGAAGCCACCGCAATTAACCCAAAAACCAACCCCAACAACAATAAAGCTATTAAATAGGTCATAATTCCCACCAGGATTTTAACCAGAACCAATGGCTTGAAAAACCACCGTTGTAATTCAACTATGAGAACCCCTAAATGGCCAACCTCCGAAAGACTCACCCCCTCCTTAAAATCGCTAATGATGCCTTAGTAGACCTCCCAGCCCCCTCGAACATCTCTGTCTGATGAAATTTTGGCTCTCTATTGGGATTATGTTTAGGTGCCCAAATCCTCACCGGGCTTTTTCTGGCAATGCACTACACCTCTGATATCGCAACTGCCTTTTCCTCAGTTACCCATATCTGTCGAGATGTTAATTATGGCTGACTTATTCGCAACATACACGCCAATGGCGCATCCTTTTTCTTCATTTGCATCTACCTCCACATCGCACGAGGGCTTTACTACGGATCCTACCTCTACAAAGAAACCTGAAACATCGGAGTAGTCCTGCTCCTGCTTGTAATAGCTACGGCCTTCGTAGGTTATGTCCTGCCATGAGGACAAATGTCATTCTGGGGAGCCACTGTAATCACCAACCTAATATCAGCTGTCCCCTATATCGGAAATGATCTAGTACAATGAATCTGAGGCGGTTTCTCTGTGGACAATGCCACCCTAACCCGATTCTTTGCATTTCACTTCCTACTGCCATTTATCGTAGCAGCCGCCACACTAGTCCACCTCTTATTTTTACACGAAACTGGATCAAACAACCCCACAGGAATTAACTCTGACGCTGACAAGATCTCATTCCACCCATACTTCTCATACAAAGATTTACTGGGGTTCGCAGCCCTAATTATTGCCCTTACAACACTGGCCTTATTCTCCCCAAACTTATTGGGCGATCCAGACAACTTCACCCCGGCCAACCCCTTGGTCACACCTCCCCACATCAAACCAGAATGGTATTTCTTGTTTGCATACGCCATTCTACGCTCAATCCCAAACAAACTGGGGGGCGTACTAGCCCTCCTATCATCCATTTTAGTTCTAATGCTTGTCCCCGTACTACACACAGCAAAACAACGAGCACTAAGTTTCCGGCCAATAAGCCAGTTATTATTTTGAGCTCTAGTAGCAGACATAATCATCCTAACTTGAATCGGAGGAATACCCGTAGAAGCTCCATACATTGTTATCGGACAAGTCGCATCAGTAATCTACTTCATAATCTTCCTAGTCCTATCACCCTTAGCGGGATGAACAGAAAACAAGATGCTCAAATGAACATGCATAAGTAGCTCAGCAAAGAGCGCCGGTCTTGTAAGCCGGCGGCCGGAGACTAAGACCCTCCCTTTTGCTCAAAAAAAGGAGATTTCAACTCCCGCCGCCGGCTCCCAAAGCCAAAATTCTAGCACTAAACTATTTTTTGTAAAACATATATGGATATGTGCATATATGTACTTAGTACATATTATGTATGTTTTTAATCATATATGTATTACCACCATATTATTATTTAAAACATTTACCCTTACATTATCCTAAGAAGTACATAAACCATTAAATTTAAATAATACATAAAACTCTCTGGTACACGGACATTTCAAAGACCTAACACAACTTGTCTAAGTAATGTTATACCACGACTCAATATATAGACAAATTAACCATTTTAATGTAGTAAGAGACCACCAACCAGTGTATAACTTAAGGCCAACGGTTCTTGATGGTCAGGAGCCCTAATTGAAGGGTGGTTACCTAAAAGGTGAATTATTCCTGGCATCTCCTCCTACTTCAGGTCCATACATTTATTAACCCTCGCACTTTCATCGACGCTTACATTGACTAATGGTGGAAATCATACGACTCGTTACCCCCCAAGCCGAGCGTTCACTCCACGGGGGCAGTTGGTTCCTTTTTTCTTTTTCCTTTCACCTGGCATTTCAGAGTGCGCACGGTATTAAAACTCAAGGTTGAACATTTATCTTGTATGCGTAATATAGTGTAATGTTGGAAAGACATTACTTATGAATTGCATTAATTGTATTTAAAGCATAAATCCTTATGTTTCCTCTAGTGTTTATATTGAGCCCCCCTTTTTAATTTTTCTTTCGTCAAACCCCCCCACCCCCCAAAGTACTAAAGTATCTAACAATCCTGCAAACCCCCGGAAACAGGATAAACCTTAAATGGGGTATATAAACCATGCCAATTCCTAAAAACCAAGCCCGCGCCACAAAAACTTTGAGCGGATTCCCGCAACTACACCACTTGTTCACCTTACAAGCTACAAACACCAACACTCACACCACACAAGGGGCAAACCATAACTAAAAACCCACAACGCCACTCAACACTAACATAGTATTGAAAATTTAACACGTCTCACAACACATTTTATACATATATTATATATACCACATACGTGTGCTAGATATTTTTAAACCCAGGGATTATTCATAACTAAAAATTTTATACCACTTTATGATTAGCATCATGTCAAAATACCAACACTATTTAAACCGCCTTTCAAACCCATGGCGCATACTAACCCCCCCCGGCCTAACAACTTATAAACACACCCCAAT